AGAAATTAATAATGAATATAAATAAAGTATAAAATTCATATAGCAAGCATGGGCGATAAACGAATTTCTTTTTAAAAATTTTTAGATCGATTCCAGAGGCCGGTCTTCTGTCTGATGAGAATAGGCTCCGGCCCTGTACAGCCATTTTAGTCTTTTTTTAGCGCGAATCGAATCTTGTTAAGCGTTAGATAAATTCCGGTCTTAAGCAGCCAATTATTCCTGGTATAGTCGTAAATCAGTTGGATTACCATTCTCCATTATTAGTTCTGGGGTGAAGGTAGTTTACTTGCTTACTCGACGAAAAGGAGAGGAGTATACATATGGGGGGAAAGCCCTGAAAGAAGGAATGGGCGCGGAGGTTGCACCTTTGTAATAGTACCATGATCAAAGGGATATAGCATTTCCGGCTTTTGATGTTGCTGCGGTGGCCAACAATGAGAAAAAATCTGTGGTAAGGACGAGAGTGTCAATTGGCTTATTCGATGCTCACTGCCTGAATTTAGGAGTTAACCCGATCGAGATCAGATGATGCAAGGATCGGATTTGATAAACTTTCTGGCAATTCGCCTCTTTCGGGATCTTCTATGACTCTATTAGCTTCTTTCTTCCAACGTCCAACGGAGGTCACTTCGCTCGCCTAAGAAGGAGCTGTGGGACTTTTTGGATCAATTGCTGAGGAGCGGACGATCTTGGCTTAGAGAGATGCGCCTTTTAGCTTGTTATCGCTTTTTAGGTTCTTGCTCTGGTTTCAGGGAATCCCTCACCCAGTTCCATATGGGGATGAATCCAATCCTAGGGCATTAACCTTTCTGGGAAGCCGGTCCCTTTACATAGCCATAATAGGCAGTTTTTTCGAAGTAGCTGCAATTGAATCGGCTGGTCTAGAATCAGCTGCTAGAGAATAGGCCGCTAGGGGTACAGATTTGCTAACTGTTCAATTAACCAGTGTTCTGTTTGCAATTGAATGCGTATCGGCTGTGATTGAATCAGTAAGCGCTGCAGATCTGATCTATAAAGAATGACCCTCATTCGATCTCAGATGGAAAAGGAAGTCAGTTGAATTTGAACGATGCATACCCCTTCCTCATTAACTATGTCATCTCACTTCCTTTAGTTTAGCAGCTCCGGTATCGGTATCGGTAGGATTCACAGCGGATTCTTGAACTAACAACCATGTTAGCAAGCGCTTTCGCTTCGCACCTTGATTTTTTTCTTTCAAACCAACCTTGACTATTGAGATTATCCATCTTCTTTTCCGAATCGAAATAAAACTAGTATCCACCTTCTTCCTTTGCCGGTATCCTACGATCTCTTGACTAAGTCATTTCACACTAAGCACTGAGAACATGGGCCCGTACCGTGCTACTGCCTTGACCTAGGATTCTTTTCCTCACATCGGATTCTGAACTGGAAAACTGAAGCTTGCGAGATTGCTTGGTACCCTTTGCACTGTTTGCAAGCCTTTTCCCCTTGGACAGATAGCGTTGGGAAGGAGAGAAGGATTCGAGAGATTGAGATCGATCTCCCTTCCCCTCTTTCAAGATCAGATCGAGAGTTCCAACAGAACGAGCATTCGCTCTACTTCTTCTTCCCTCTTCAAGCTGTCGAATATAGATAGGAGATCCACTTCAAGGTAGTAAAGGCAAGCGCATAGGCAGGGGATAGGCATTCAAATCACTATCTTCAAATAGCGTAGCGTATATAAGAGAAAGAGTGGCTCGTGCATCTTTTCTTCTTTTAGATAGGCAACGGAAGCAAGCATGAGCGGAAATGATCAATGACTTGAGTTTAGTTCTTGAGTTCGAGCGGGGGTAACATTCCGGTCTTAAGCAAAGCCGTCCTGCCTGTACTGTTCAGTCAGTTGCATATTGGTAAGCATGATTGTAGAAATACAAATAGGCGAAGGAGCTGTTTTCAACAAATTAATATATGGGTGCCTGGTGAATCCACATGATTCAGCCTCAGAACGCCCTTCGTGCCTAAAATTCAAGGGCTTTGATAGGGAAATGCACACACTTGTTGTCGTTTCAGATGCGGTCAAAAAGCGCGTAGAGACTACATATGAGGAAAATGCGAATAGAGATGCGGAAGTTCCTGTTGGAGTTGGAGGTGCAGGAGCAGTGAACATTACTCTTGCAGTAGCTCTTGCAGAAGGAAGAAATGCGGTAAAGAGGAGTCCCAGTCTGGGAGAAGGGGGCCCATCTGTTTCAGAGGGTCCGAAGATTCATTTCAAAAAAACAGGAATGTCAGAGCAGTTAGTCCGCATGCCCCTAACTACCTTGTTCCTGATTGGATTGCTTTCTTAGTGTGGCATCTTTTTGTTCGGGTGATATTTTCATATATAAATGTAGGTAGAGAAAGAGGAAAAACCGCGGATCGTAATACACCACTGGCATGTATGCTGCAACAAGGTAGTTGGTTCTTGTTTGAATGAATGGCTGCCTTGTGATAGCTGGCTGTTAGAAGAGCGGCCAAAGAAAATGTACTGTATCGTGGATGAAAGACAGGCCAAACATATCCCAAACTTCTCGTCACTTCGTTCTGCCCTGGCGGCTATTAAAAAATTCAACAGCAAGTCCCTCGGAGTAGCAAAAAAGTAAGAGTAACAAAGATGCAAGGGAAAAAACAAAGTAGACAAATCCCATCGTCAAAAGGCATTGTCTATCGAATCCGAGCAGCTTCGCTTCCACCTCCGATCTTAGTAAAAAAGGGAAAATAGTAAGGTCGACTTGATGCACCAAATCGGCTAAAATCAGACATGGGAATACCTCTACCTCCTGATCCATTGGGTTCTTAAACTTATTTGAGGTCTGTTACTGGTTTTTCATTAAGATTGTTTTGATCCTCTTCGAGCGGGTCGAGTTATTATAATGTTAAAAATAACAGATCCGTTAATCTTAATAAAACTACCACATTCAAAAGCCGACCCGAATCAGTCCCCAGGTTAGCAACCTTGCGACCCTGTCCTGAATTGTTGTTAGAGATGTCCTTGGGATGAATACGAGGAGGTTTAGCAACAGGTTTCTTTAGACTCGCGTTTTTCATCACCTTAGCCTCGCCCTTGGTAGCTTCACTAGCCTTGGTAGGCATCGGACGAGTCACTCCTGGGATATCTCCAAAGATTGGTCTTTTATGCAACTCAGAAAATTACTCTTCTACATCATCCACATTCTCATTCGCAAGAAGGCCAAAACGTGATCCACTTGTGCGCATTCCAGCATCATTACTTCCAGGAATTTAAGTGTTTTTACGAGCCCTTCTAGTAGTAACCAAATTCCAAGGTCCCAGGGAAGAGTTCCCATCATCAGAAGACTCAACTGCTTTATCTTTATTTGTCCTAATGGAATCATTCAACCTGACAGATTCAGAAGCAGAGTTTACACTCTGATTCATTCCAACATCTAAGCTCCCAGTGGTATCAGAACCCATTGTCGTGCAATTAACTCTCACGTTACCATTGCCCTCTTCCACAACCTTAGAAACAACCGAACCCAGACCAGCCACACATTGAATTTGATCATGACCAATTATCCCACAACGAAAACAAACCTGGGGTAGGCTCTCATACTCCAAACGAATCCATTTACCACGGATCTTCAAACTAGACTTCAAAGGCTTATCCAAGACGCCCCCCGTTGAGTAAGTAGTATCCGATGGCCGTGAACGGAAGGTGCTATGTCTTGTGACTTGAGTTGCATGGAAAGATAGAGAAGGACGGCTGCCGTGCCTATCTGAAAGTGCTGTGAGGTTTACTTCCCTTTGTGCTGTTCCGAGCTTCTTGTTGAGCCGAGTTGATGCAACTTCGGTTATACCGAAGTTAATGGGGCAATCCAATAAGTAACCCTGGTTCATTGCTGGCCATGATGCATAAATGGAGACCCGATTTCAAGCCTTCTGAGTATAGAATTTCCCTTAGCTGTTTGGATTCGCGGCTAGATATTCATTTATTACTTTAAGACTGATCTCAATCCGATAAGTAAGTGTTCTTCTGGCGAAAAAGCCTTTTGGGTCTTTTTATATGTATCTGCAACAAGATAAGGTCAACGGCAGAACTTCCTAAAAAGCAGAGAATCCCCTGCGACTAAGGGCGAAGAAAGCTCCCCGGATCGAAAAAGACGTAGCCTCGGTTGTCTAGTTGTCTATATAGATGGCGAAGGCAGAAAAAGAGAATCCCCTTGTCTACGCGGAGAAAGGAAAGAGAAATAAGGCCGGCCGAAGAGCCAATTTCTTTTCGTTTCCAAATCGATCAATCCATGCCCTTCTCTTCGGATAGGGATCCCCGTTCTTATGATTTCGTACAATTTATATTCCTATTTTGATTAGATATGAAGATAGTGTTAAAGGGAAAAACGACGATATCTACTTTCATATCTTTACTTTTGGTCCCATACAATTTATGATTAGCTTCTAATCAGATAAGAAAATATCATAGACAAGATAAGAATCTAAATTCCTCTATCTAATCCAAAAAGGAAAGCGCAAATCCATCCTGTACGAATAAATTAACGCATCTGAAAGATTAAAAGACTTTATTCTAGAGGTCTTTCTAGTTACATCGGCCAACTCCGGCTTTCGATCAGGCGAGCGTAACAACTTGGCTCCTACGACAGGAACTTGGAATGGCAATTGCTCCCTACTAGTAGAATGGGGAATCCAAGGCGCAAAAGTATACAGCAAGCCCTTGGTTTCTCCCGCATTGTTTTTGATTCGAATGTGATAGGGATCGGTAATGGCCCAAGGTTCGCTTTGAACTCTCAACCATAATGGATTATCGGCACGCCATCCGGGGGTTCTTGTATGCATAGGCGGCAGAGGGTACCGAAAAATGCGAAAATAAGTCCTATCACTATGCGGATATCTATAAAATCCTGCATTTGCACACCTTTGAATGGAATAAGCTGCGCACGCTGCCCTTGGTTTTCTCTTGCATTGCAAGCACCGCGGGATGCTTATGCTTAACACATGGGATTCGTCATAGCTTTAACTCGAAAACTCCAATCCAATTCAATAGCTTACCCGACTCGATCCATGTTTTTTCCAGCTTCTGCAGTTAAATAGGCCTTTCGTGCGATAAGGAAGAAAGTCCCGTTAAGCAAGTACTAATCATAAGGTGCGAAATGTGATGTATATCAAGACGGAGAAGGAGACGCAAGCGGAAAGATTTAGATTTACATAGACAGCTTTATTTAATAAAGAATTGGTAAGAACCCCATATCTTAAGTAAGTAGTTTTATGCCTCATAATAGAAAGGTTGCCACAGTCAAATAGAATGCTGTAGGTATAGGTGGATGAAAAAAATAATGAAATCAAAATAGCGTATGAAATACGCCCAAAACTCCCATGCCTTTCTGGAACAACCAGATTTCCTACAAGTCTTTCTGTTATAGCAAGAAGCGGAACTACAAGTGAATCTTATCCGAAATGGATACTATCAAATATTTCATGTTTTATATAATCATCTTCTTCTTAGATAGACCACTCGTTAGGCTTGGGTTCGCTTACTTTTATTTGATTTTGTGGAATTGGTTTTTGGTAAAGGCCACTTTTGCTGACATCGATCTTATGCATTTATTTTCGGGCTCTTTGGCCGTGAACTCTGGCTCAATCGCAGATTCCAATTCAGTTGATAATATACCTATCAATAATCCCCCTTTCAACCCAAATGATAATATACCTATCAATAATCCCCCTTTCAACCCAAATGATAATATACCTATCAATAATCCAATACCTCTCGACGTTGTCGATCAATTTCGTATACTGAACCAAGAGACGGAATTAGAACTCTTTGCTCGGATACGACTTCTAGAGAACCGTTTGATTGACGGCTTGCCACCCCAAATGAACTTTGGCGAGTACGAAGCCTTAGTCAGAGGGTTTCTCGATGACACCCTGACCATTGCACACTACCGTAATGTCCTGAGCAATGAGCTCTTCGATCTTCGCCTGTTAGAGTTTAAGGCGAATCTCTTAGAGCAACTCGTTAATTTGTTAATGGGGGAAACAACTGAGCGGCTCACTCAAATATTGGCAGACTCGCCCTTTCGCGAGGGTGCCATAAGGACTGAGGGTCTTTCATTTATCAACGACTTTATGAGTCGTTTAAATCTGACTGACCCCCAGTCCCCTTTTGATAAAGGATTGGTGGAAGCTATGCTGCGGTACTGGATCCAAGATGCCCAGCAAAACGGGAATCTCTCCGCCGTGTATAGAGAATTCCTCCGGTATTTCCTTGGAAACTAAACCAACCAGACTTCCCATTTCAATAAAAAAGCCCCGCTCCGGCCCCTCTCTGACAAGGAAAGAAAGAAATAATCTCAATTTTACGACACGATGGCTGTTCTCCACTAACCACAAGGATATAGGGACTCTATATTTCATCTTCGGTGCTATTGCTGGAGTGATGGGCACATGCTTCTCAGTACTGATTCGTATGGAATTAGCACGACCCGGCGATCAAATTCTTGGTGGTAATCATCAACTTTATAATGTTTTAATAACGGCTCACGCTTTTTTAATGATCTTTTTTATGGTTATGCCGGCGATGATAGGCGGATCTGGTAATTGGTCTGTTCCGATTCTGATAGGTGCACCTGACATGGCATTTCCACGATTAAATAATATTTCATTCTGGTTGTTGCCACCTAGTCTCTTGCTCCTATTAAGCTCAGCCTTAGTAGAAGTGGGTAGCGGCACTGGGTGGACGGTCTATCCGCCCTTAAGTGGTATTACCAGCCATTCTGGAGGAGCTGTTGATTTAGCAATTTCTAGTCTTCATCTATCTGGTGTTTCATCCATTTTAGGTTCTATCAATTTTATAACAACTATCTCCAACATGCGTGGACCTGGAATGACTATGCATAGATCACCCCTATTTGTGTGGTCCGTTCTAGTGACAGCATTTCTACTTTTATTATCACTTCCGGTACTGGCGGGGGCAATTACCATGTTATTAACCGATCGAAACTTTAATACAACCTTTTCTGATCCCGCTGGAGGGGGAGACCCCATATTATACCAGCATCTCTTTCGGTTCTTTGGTCATCCAGAAGTGTATATTCCCATTCTGCCTGGATCCGGTATCATAAGTCATATCGTTTCGACTTTTTCGGGAAAACCGGTCTTCGGGTATCTAGGCATGGTTTATGCCATGATCAGTACAGGTGTTCTTGGATTTCTTGTTTGGGCTCATCATATGTTTACTGTGGGCTTAGACGTTGATACCCGTGCCTACTTTACCGCAGCTACCATGATCATAGCCGTCCCCACTGGAATAAAAATCTTTAGTTGGATCGCTACCATGTGGGGGGGCTCGATACAATACAAAACACCCATGTTATTTGCTGTAGGGTTCATCTTTTTGTTCACCATAGGAGGACTCACTGGAATAGTCCTGGCAAATTCTGGGCTAGACATTGCTCTACATGATACTTATTATGTGGTTGCACATTTCCATTATGTACTTTCTATGGGAGCCGTTTTTGCTTTATTTGCAGGATT